GGATTGCCCATTTTTCGTTCCAGGGTTTCTCTGAATTTGGAAGTTACCACTTAGCAGGTTTCCATACTAAGGCTCAATCCAATCAAGTCCGTAGCGTCTACCAATTTCGCCATATCCCCCTTTTAGACAAAGATCCAGTTGTAATTCCACTCACCTCTTTCATTTATCTTGGAACCGCTGAATTCATTATATTATATAATGATTCCCATAGCGAAATAGTGTATACTTATACTCCTATTTTCTTTTGTTGGATATCCTCTCGTTTCAGCTCTATTGTATGAACCATATTTGTTTCAATCAGAAATGATTCTATCATTGATATATCCGCAATTCAATATAGATAGATATATCCCACATATATATATGTCTCCCTTCCCTTTTGTTTTTACAGCGCGATTTGGAATACTGGAAGGGTCGATATTCTTTCTTCTTTTTTTTTTTTTTTTTCGTCCTATCCCTTATTTTTTCGAACAAAATAAGAGGAATGTCTGATTAGAATTTTGATTGTTGTATCTTTCTTAGGACCTACCTGCTATAATATCTATAATATTATTAACATAATTTGTTATAACTATTCTCAAAATAAAAATCTAAAAAATCTTATCTTATTATCATAAATATTATATTATCATAAATATTATCATAAAAAGAAAATTTCTATATATTTTAGAAATAGAATATTAATATATTCTAAATTATAATGTTAATATAGTATAATGTATATAATAGTATAATGTTTAATATAGTATAATGTATATAATATAATGTAATATAATGTAAAAGTAGAAAAATAATGTATGTAAATTTTTATGTAAATTTTAAATATGAAAATAAATTGATGTATAATAATGTAATGAAAATTCTAACTAGTCAGATATTTCCATTACATTATTAGAGATAGAGAATTCTATTTCTATTTAATCATATTCTAGTTATATATTATATATTATTTGTAACTATGGAAAGAATTATGAACTAGAATAGTAATAAATAGTAATAGTTCGTATTAAATAATAGCTCATATTAAATTCATAACTAATAGCCAAAACCCTTTCTTGAATCCCTATACATTATTTCTATTTCTGTTATGTGAGCCCGCTTAGCTCAGGGGTTAGAGCATCGCATTTGTAATGCGATGGTCATCGGTTCGATTCCGATAGCCGGCTTTTTTCTCTATCGATTTTTTCCATGATTGATAATCTCTCTTCTCCCTTTCCCCAAACGTTGAGTCACTAATCTATTATGTCGTGGTAACTTGTAACTAGGAAGAAAAAGTTGATTAGAGCAATTAGATCTATATAGAACAAATCATAAAGCAGAGTCTTAATTTCTTATATATACAAAATATATACAAAAAATCCGGATATTGACACAATTCATTTCATTCTACTTTGTAATACTTCAGTAGATTTAGCTTTGCTTTGTTTATCCTTTAGTTCAGTCTTAATTTCGATTTCTTCTGTAAAATGAAATTTCAATAAAATAAAAAGGAGTCTTTATGTCTCGTTACCGAGGACCTCATTTCAAAAAGATACGCCGTCTGGGGGCTTTACCGGGATTAACTAGTAAAAGACCTAGATCCGGAAGTGATCTTAAAAACCCATTGCGTTCCGTGAAAAGATCGCAATATCGTATTCGTCTAGAAGAAAAACAGAAATTGCGTTTTCATTATGGTCTGACAGAGCGACAATTACTTAGATATGTGCATATCGCCGGAAAAGCCAAAGGGTCAACAGGCCAGGTTTTACTACAACTACTTGAGATGCGTTTGGATAACATCCTTTTTCGATTGGGTATGGCTTCGACCATTCCTGGAGCCAGACAATTAGTTAACCATAGACATATTTTAGTTAATGGTCGTATAGTGGATATACCAAGTTATCGTTGCAAACCCCGAGATATTATTACTACGAAGGATAAACAAAGATCGAAAGCTCTGATTCAAAATTATATTGCTTCGTCCCCTCACGAGGAACTACCAAATCATTTGACTATTGACTCATTCCAATATAAAGGATTAGTAAATCAAATAATAGATAGTAAATGGATCGGGTTAAAAATAAATGAGTTGTTAGTCGTAGAATATTATTCCCGACAGACTTGAACCTAACGAACATAACAAAGAAAGGGGGTTCAGACAATTATGTCCCCCCTTTTTCAACGAAAAAGTAAATAGATCTAAGGGCCTTGATCCGCATTTTTCTCATTCACGTATCATAAATCGCTCCTGTATCGCAGTAATGTAATTAGGAATAGAGGTTTTTTATCAAAAAAACTATTGGAATAATGATATGAATTGTTATTTGATTTGATATATTGTGGTCGGTAACGCTGGTGAATTAACAGAAACGGAAAGAGAGGGATTCGAACCCTCGGTAAACAAAAAGCCTACATAGCAGTTCCAATGCTACGCCTTGAACCACTCGGCCATCTTTCCTACATAATCTTATTATTGACCAGAAACCGAGTGAATAGCGAGTTACTCATATTATTTTATTGCAGTACGGGCACAACCGAGGTTCTATAGGAATAAAAAATTCCTTTCCAATTTCATATTTATCAACAACAACTTCTCTTATCATTTATCCCCTTATCATCTATCCCATAGATCTATTACAAATTCATGAATCGTACTATGGATTTTTCTATTTCATTTCAACGGTATAATGATTATTCCATCCCTTTTCTTTCCTCCTTGGATCATAACCAAATCAAAATTTCTCGAGTTATAAGAATCCATAGTAAAATAAAGTCCTTGGTTATTCAACTTAGATGAAATAGTAATAGTTCTGCTCATTTGTATACTACGAAATTTATATGAAATTCAATCTGATTCAAAAGTCTCCTATCTCTCTTTGTCCGAAAAGAATACAATTTGAGCGGAAGGTACATATCTTTTTAGTTAGAATTTTTATTTTTTTATGTTATTCTGTAATGTACAGTTCCTTTGTTTGTGGGATCATTTTCCCCGAGCCGAGGGGGTAATGAGAAGAATTATAGAATGGATTGCTAATTATGCCTAGATCTCGGATAAATGGAAATTTTATTGATAAGACCTCTTCGATTATAGCCAATATTTTATTACGAATAATTCCGACAACTTCAGGAGAAAAAAAGGCATTTACCTATTATAGAGATGGTGTGATTTGATTCTTTTTTCTTGTTTTTTTTTTTTTAGCCCTCATTTCATTCTTACGAGAAAAGACGTGGTTCGGAATAGAAAGAACCCAATTTTTGAAATAAAGTTACGCTTAGTGAAGGTAAAGTTTGGAGATAGAACAATTCCTTCTGTCGTGTATCCTCGATTGATCCAGCCTCAGATACTTTAATTTACTTTAAATATCGATTTTAGTATTGAACAAAAGGTTACACCTATAGGTTCTGTATTGCGGGGCAATCCTACTCCAATAGTACCAATAGGCGGCATAGGGGAAGAAGCACTACACTAGGAATCAACAACACGAAAACTTTGTTATTTTGTTATAAATTGCTCTTTTCCTTATCGGTATCGGGCCTAACAAGAATGGTTGGGACAACAAACATCCATCTCGTTCGTACTTTGGATACCCGTATAACCATCAAAGATCGTTGAAGTGACTAATTCCTGGAAATAGTAGGCGTTGAGGACAAAGAAATCGTTGGAGTTACCATGTCTATCTAGCACTAATATGATTGGTGTTAAGAAAAAAAACCTCTTGCGGGAAGGCTGGCTAGAGATTTCTTGTAAAAATACCAGCTCCTGTCAGTTCATAATAAGAATAGGGAATTTTGGATTCCATGGATTATTCCCCTTAGTACTATGCACAGAAGGGAGGAGCCGTATGAGATGAAAATCTCACGTACGGTTCTGGAGCGGAGATTTTTTGAAAAAAATGAACGACCGTAACGGATGTCGGCTCAATCCGAAGGAAATTATGCGGAAGCTTTACAGAATTATTATGAAGCTACGCGACCAGAAATTGATCCCTATGATCGAAGTTATATACTCTATAACATAGGCCTTATACACACAAGCAACGGGGAGCATACAAAGGCTTTGGAATATTATTTCCGGGCACTAGAACGAAACCCATTCTTACCACAAGCTTTTAATAATATGGCCGTGATCTGTCATTACGTGCGACTATCTCCACTATAGAAAGAAGGAAAAAAAGATCAAATTGGCTAGTCGATACTAGAAAAAAATAGGCTTTCTACATATGCATCGTCCAAAGCAACGATTTTTATCAGCTGTAGCAAGGAAAGAAACTTCATGATAACAAAAAAAAGGAAGAAAATAAGTACGGCCTACATATTATACTCTATGGATAAAGGATCGAATTGATAAAGAAAGCACCGTAAAGATCAATTAGCGAGCTTTTGGGTTCGATACAATTAAGAACTGCTTACTTATGTCACGATATGGGATATAAAGTTAGGAATCAACTTATGTAATAGAGTCGATCCACTAAAGTATTGAGCAGCGGTGTAGCATCAGATCCCAAAGATAGTAAGTTCTTTTTTCTTATGGAAGAAAGTCTTTTTCAAAGATTCTATATAAATAAATTTCATATATGAAACCGAGATAGTTACCTTTCAGAAAATTATAACGATATAGGGGATATCTATGCTTCATTTTTCTGAAGGTGGGAGAAAAGCTAAAACTAATTAATTATTGATCAAAATTAGAATTTGAAACTTATGTAATTAACTTCTTCTGGTTAACCCAAGAAAAATGGGATAGATTTATCATAAATCTAATTCAGTTAGCATAGGGTAAATTCAAATGAGACCGCAAAAAGAATTGATTGTTGAGCCGTATGAGGTAGGAAACTCTCAAGTACGGTTCTAAGGGAAGGAATTGACCCACCTATCCCAACCGGGGAGAACAGGCCATTCTGCAGGGTGATTCTGAAATTGCGGAGGCTTGGTCCGATCAAGCTGCTGAGTATTGGAAACAAGCTATAGCGCTTACTCCAGGTAATTATATTGAAGCACATAATTGGTTGAAGATCACGAGG